GTTCCAATGAATTAAGGATTGAGAGGTAAATAATTATGTTATTGACCAGATTTCTGTCAAATATACGTACGTATACATGTACGACCAATATTCTTAAGTTCCAATGAATTAAGGATTGAGAGGTAAATAATTATGTTATTGACCAGATTTCTGTCAAATATACGTACAACCAATACCCCTAAGTTCCAAGGAATTAAGGATTGAGAGGTAAAGTTTAAAACTTTACATAACGTACCCCCGAAAAAAGAAAGGGGGCACTCCTTAGGGAATAAGGTGCCTGATGAAAAGGGCTATCTTGATAGGATAGATCATGTAGTGTTTACCCTTATTATATTTTTTAGATTTAAACTAAATCCTGAGAAATCAAAATTCCCCGTGCACCATACACTAAAATATATAAACTATGGAACTTAACTATTAAAAAGATAAGCTAAAAAAGCTACTAGGTTCATACCCTGGCTATAGAGGTTATAATCCCCTTCTTTTTAATACCTAACACTAGAAAATTAATATTTTCACTAACCTTAATTATAGGCTCCATTCTAACAATTAGATCAGAATCTTGATTAGGAATTTGAATAGGATTAGAAATAAACATAATTAGTTTTATTCCAATTTTATTCAAAAGAAAAAGGACAAATTCTGCAGAAAGATGTATAATTTATTTTCTAGTCCAAAGAATTGGGTCTATTCTTATATTAATAATTGTTTTAACTAACCCATCCCTCATAATGCTCCCTTATGTAGAGGATAAGTTAGTTAATACAATATTAGTATTTAGAATACTGATTAAATTAGGAGCACCTCCGTTCCATTTCTGGTTCCCAGAAATTATTAAAAAAATGGAATGAACAGAAAGATTAATTTTAATGACTTGGCAAAAAATTGCCCCAATAACTATTATATCATACCTAATCGTAAGATCCCCAATAATCCCTATTATTGTATCATTATCAGTAATTACTGGGGCAATTGGTGGTTTAAATCAAACATCTATCAAAAAAATTATAGCTTTCTCATCAATTAATCACATAGGATGAATAATTGCTTGCATAAAGCTAGACAACCTGTTATGAATATTGTATTTACTAATTTACTCAATTATTATTACAATAATAATCTCCCTGTTCAAAAAGTACTCAGCATCATATATTAATCAATTAACTATAAATAGATCAACATTCTCTGAAAAAATATTAATTATTATCCTTTTCTTAAGTTTGGGCGGACTACCACCCTTTTTAGGATTCTTACCAAAATGAATAGTAATTCAAACTATAATTATTTCAAATACAATTCCAACTCTAATTATTATGATTATATCATCATTAATTACACTATTTTATTATTTACGTTTAATTAGATCCAGATTAATAATTAATACACCATCATGAAAATGAAATATACAAACATATTCAATTGATCCAAAATGAACAATCTTCATAATTATCATTAATATATCCTTACCCGTAATTTTAACATTCATTTTTTAATTGATCTTGATTCTATTCATCTCTTCATTCAATTGATCCAAAATGAACAATCTTCATAATTATCATTAATATATCCTTACCCGTAATTTTAACATTCATTTTTTAATTGATCTTGATTCTATTCATCTCTTCATTTATTACCTGTAATTTTAATACTAAAGCTTTAAGTTAAAAAAACTATTAACCTTCAAAGTTAAAATTACAGGTAAATGTAAGCTTTAGTAAAATTACTACTTCAGAATTGCAGTCTAATATCATTCCATTGACTATAAAGCTTGATGAAGGGTAGATTACCATAAATAAATTTACAATTTATCGCCTATTATTTCAGCCACTTCATCTAATATGAATAAATGACTCTACTCCACAAACCATAAAGATATCGGAACTCTTTACTTTTTATTTGGAGCATGAGCTGGAATGGTAGGAACATCCCTTAGCTGACTAATTCGAATTGAGTTAGGACAACCTGGATCTTTTATTGGTGATGATCAAACTTATAATGTCATTGTAACAGCCCATGCTTTCGTAATAATCTTCTTTATAGTTATACCTATTATAATTGGAGGATTTGGTAACTGATTAGTTCCACTAATAATTGGGGCACCTGATATAGCATTCCCCCGAATAAATAATATAAGATTCTGACTACTACCTCCATCATTAACCCTTCTTCTAGTAAGAAGTATTGTTGAAAGAGGGGCAGGTACAGGATGAACAGTATATCCTCCTCTTTCAAGAAACATTGCTCATAGAGGCGCTTCAGTAGATTTAGCCATTTTCTCCTTACACCTCGCAGGTGTAAGATCAATTCTTGGAGCAGTAAACTTTATCTCAACAATTATTAACATACGACCAGCAGGAATAACAATAGAACGAATTCCACTATTTGTATGATCTGTAGGAATCACAGCCTTATTATTATTATTAAGACTACCTGTATTAGCAGGAGCAATTACTATACTTCTTACCGACCGTAACTTTAATACTACTTTCTTTGACCCTGCTGGTGGGGGAGACCCTATCTTATATCAACATTTATTCTGATTCTTCGGACACCCGGAAGTATATATTTTAATTCTACCCGGATTTGGATTAATTTCCCACATTATTGCCATAGAGACAGGAAAAACTGAACCATTCGGATCTTTAGGAATAATTTATGCCATGTTAGCTATTGGCTTATTAGGATTCATTGTATGAGCACACCATATATTCACAGTAGGGATAGATGTTGATACACGAGCATACTTCACTTCAGCAACTATAATTATTGCTGTTCCGACAGGAATCAAAATCTTTAGTTGACTAGCTACCTTGCATGGTAGATTAATTAATTGATCCCCAAGAATTATCTGAGCAATGGGATTTGTATTCCTATTCACGATTGGGGGACTAACAGGAGTAGTCCTAGCCAATTCATCTATTGATATTACACTTCATGACACCTATTATGTAGTAGCACACTTCCATTATGTACTATCAATAGGAGCCGTATTTGCTATCATAGGAGGAGCAATTCAATGATTCCCCTTAATTACAGGAATAACACTCAACCCAAGATGATTAAAAACACAATTCTTTATTATATTTATTGGAGTGAATATAACATTCTTCCCACAACATTTCTTAGGGTTAGCAGGAATACCCCGTCGATACTCTGATTATCCAGATAGATACACATGCTGAAATACAATCTCCACAATTGGTAGATCTATTTCAATTATCGGAATTTTACTTTTTATCTTCACACTATGAGAAGCCTTCGTTTCAAAACGACAAATCCTATTCTCCGAAAGAATGCCTTCCAATATTGAATGATTACAAAAGTACCCACCAGCAGAGCACTCATACTCTGAATTACCCATTCTAACATCATCTTAATGTGGCAGATTAGTGCAATGAACTTAAGCTTCATGAATAAAGATCTACTCTTTCATTAAGAATCGGAACCTGATCTAATTTAGGATTACAAGACGCTAACTCACCCATTATAGAACAATTAATTATATTCCATGACCATGCCATAATAATTTTAGTAATAATTACTATCCTAGTAGCCTACATAATAATTACACTTATATTTAACAAAATTATCAATCGAAACCTTCTTGAAGGACAAACAATTGAACTAATTTGAACAATTGTTCCTGCAATTACACTAATCTTCATTGCACTTCCATCTCTACGAATCTTATATTTAATAGATGAAGTAAATAACCCACTCATTACTGTAAAAGCAATTGGACATCAATGATACTGAAGATATGAATATTCAGATTTCAAAAATATTGAATTCGATTCATACATAAAACCTTCTAATGAACTAGAATTAGAAGAATTCCGTCTCCTAGACGTGGACAACCGAGTTATTTTACCCATAAAAACACCTGTACGGATTTTAGTAACATCGGGAGATGTTATTCACTCATGAACCATTCCCAGAATCGGAATTAAAATCGATGGAACACCAGGACGACTAAATCAAGGAAGATTTACATTAATACGACCGGGAGTACTGTTCGGACAATGTTCGGAAATTTGTGGAGCAAATCACAGATTTATACCAATTGCCGTAGAAAGAGTATCAACTGAATGCTTCCTAGACTGAATAAAGAACTACTCATTAAGTGGCTGAAAGAAAGTAATGGTCTCTTAAACCAAGAAATGGTAATTAACGCCTACCCTTAATGGAAGAAGTTAGTTTAAATAAAAACATAACTTTGTCAAAGTTAAAATATTAAATTTAATACTTCTTAATACCACAAATAGCACCACTTTGATGGTCAATATTATTTTTAACTTTCCTAACATCATTCATTATAATGTGTATTATTATACACTTCCAAAATACACAAGAACCAATTAAAATTATAAGTAAATCAATACTTACAAAAACAATACACTGAAAATGATAACTAACTTATTCTCAACCTTTGACCCATGCTCATCAATCTCAATATCACTTAATTGAATCAGAACATTCCTAGGGATACTTTTAATTCCGAGAATTTACTGAATTATACCATCACGACTTAACTTCACCATTTTCCTCATTTACAATAAATTATACATAGAATTCAAAATACTTCTTGGACCAAGAAGAAAAGGAATTAAATTAATCTTCATCGGAATATTCATATTTATTCTATTTAATAATATAATAGGATTATTACCATATGTATTTACTAGATCAAGACACATAACTTTCACACTAACAATAGCCCTACCTATATGATTATCATTAATACTATTTGGATGAATTAATAATACTCAACACATATTTAGCCATTTAATCCCAGAAGGAAGACCTGCGGCCCTAATACCATTCATAGCATGTATCGAAACAATTAGAAACATTATTCGACCAGGATCTTTAGCAGTACGTCTAACTGCAAACATAATTGCAGGACACTTACTCATATGCTTATTAGGAAATAACTTAAATGAGATAAATATCATGTTACCGCTAATTATAAGAATCCAAATTATTCTAATAATATTTGAAACAGCAGTATCATTAATTCAAGCATACGTATTTTCAATCCTGAGAACTCTCTACACATCAGAAGTAATTTATGAAAATACAAAGTAATCACCCATACCACTTAGTAGATTATAGACCATGACCATTAACTGGATCAATTGGAGCAATGACCTTAACCTCCGGGATAATTATATGATTCCATAAAAACAGCATATTATTATTCTTGCTAGGAGTAACAATTTTAATTTTAACAATAATTCAATGATGACGGGACATCTGTCGAGAAGCAACATACCAAGGAAAACACACATCAGCAGTAGTTAGAGGATTAAAATGAGGAATAATCCTATTCATTATCTCAGAAGTATTTTTCTTTATTTCCTTCTTCTGAGCATTCTTCCACAGAAGACTTTCGCCAACTGTAGAAATCGGAATAATTTGACCGCCAAAAGGAATTCAAACATTTAATCCAATAGAAATTCCACTATTAAACACAATAGTACTCCTATGCTCAGGAATTACAGTAACATGGGCACACCACAGATTAATAGAAGGGAAACACTCACAAACAACACAAGCCCTTACTCTTACAGTAATATTAGGAGTATACTTTACAATCCTACAAGCATATGAATACTATGAATCAAGATTCACCATTAGTGATTCAATCTATGGATCGTGTTTTTTTATAACCACAGGATTCCATGGAATTCACGTTATTATTGGGACTACCTTCCTATTAGTATGCTTAATACGACATATTATATGTCACTTTTCCTCAAAACATCATTTTGGATTTGAAGCAGCTGCCTGATATTGACATTTCGTAGACGTTGTATGATTATTCCTCTACATTTCAATCTACTGATGAGGTAGTTACTCTTTTAGTATAAAAAGTATATTTAACTTCCAATTAAAAGGTTTATTTAATAAAAAGAGTAATTATATTATTAATAATATCAATATTATTAGCATTAATAATCTCATTATTCTTAATATTATTATGCTCCATAATTTCAAAAAAATCAATCCTAGACCGAGAAAAAATATCACCATTCGAATGTGGATTCGATCCAAAAAGATCCTCCCGAATGCCCTTTTCAATTCAATTCTTCCTAATTGCTGTACTATTCTTAATTTTTGACATCGAAATTGTAATTATTCTACCAATAATCATCACCCTAAAAAGAAGAACTCTTACAACATGAATAATTACAATATCAACATTTATCATTATCCTAATCGGAGGACTTTACCATGAATGAAACAACAGAGTATTAGAATGAGCAAAATGGGGTTGTAGTTAAAAATAACATTTAATTTGCAATTAAAAAGTGCTTTACTTGAGCCATCCTCATAAAAAGTAGTGAAGTAAAATTTACTTTTAGTTTCGACCTAAAATTAGGGTATAGACCCCTTACTTTTAACAGAAGCCAAAGAGAGGCATTTCATTGTTAATGAAAAAAATGGACAAATCCCTGTTAAAAGGGAATGAAGTTTTCTAAAAGAAGCTGCTAACTATCTTTTAAAGCGGTTAAATTCCGTTTTTCCCTTTATTTATATAGTTTATAAAAAAACACTTCATTTTCAATGAAGAAATGAGATATATCTCTGTAAATACCCGGAAAGTATAAACTCATCATAGTATCTTCAATACTAAGCTTTAAACTTAAGCTACCCGAATTTAAATCAAAACAAACAAATAAACAACCATAAAAGTAATAATAAACAGCTTCAAATTATTATAATGATAAAATCTATAAATCCTTCTAATTATAGAATTTCAAATATAGGAAGACTTAGAAACCATATATTCTCCTCAACCCCCATCCATTACTTCATAATAATTCCTAGAAAGAAAAAGAGAAGGACCAACTAATATATAAGTTCTAAATGAAGGTATAAATCATATAGAACCTCTAAAAAAAGAAAAGAAATAAAACTGCAAAGAATAGCATTTTACAAAATAATTAGAAAAAGACAGTTCATAACCTAATCAACCACCCATAAAGATAAACAACAAGGGTATCAACTTTAAACTTAAAGGCAAAATAACCAAAATAGGACAAGTAAATATTAATCAGCTAAGAGCTCTCCCACCACAAATAGAAAGAATAGTTAATAAAACCATAGATTTTATTATAAGACCATCCTCTACAAAATTTTGACAAACATATAAATTCATATTAAAAGAAAGACAATAATAAATCAAACGAACACTATAAGAAACAGTTAAACCAACAGAAACAAAAAAGATTAAAAAAATAAAAAAATTATAAGAAGATGACATAACCATCTCTAAAATAACATCCTTAGAATAAAAACCAGACATAAAAGGCAACCCGCATAAAGAAAAATTAGAAATTATAAAACAAGTACAAGTAAATGGAAGCTGATTAATAATACTACCCATATGACGAATATCCTGAGAATCTCTTATAGAATGAATAATCAAACCAGCACACAAGAACAATAAAGCCTTAAAAAAAGCATGACTCAATAAATGAAAAAAGGCCAATAAAGGGAAACCTATAAATAAAATAGACATTATTAAACCTAATTGACTAAGAGTAGAAAGAGCAATAATCCTCCTCATATCATATTCAAAATTAGCCCCCAAACCAGATATAAACATAGTTATCATAGATAAAAATAAAAATAAAGAACAATCCAAATTAATGAATATATCAGAAAAACGAACTAACAAATAAACCCCAGCTGTTACTAAAGTGGAAGAATGAACCAAAGAAGAAACAGGAGTAGGGGCAGCCATTGCTGCAGGAAGTCAAGAAGAAAAAGGAATTTGAGCACTCCTTGTAAAACCAGCTAAAACAATCAACAAAACCAAGACTAAACTTCAAGATTCCCAAGAAAAAACATAATAAACATAATGTCAACTACCAAAATTTAACATTCAAGCAATAGCTAGTAAAATAGCTACATCACCCACACGATTAGTTAAAATAGTAAGTATACCTGCTGAATAAGACTTATAATTTTGAAAGTAGATAACCAAACAATAAGAAACCAAACCTAAACCATCCCACCCAACTAAAATTCTAATTAAATTAGGTCTTACAATTATTATTATTATTGACATAACAAACATTAAAACTAGAAAATAAAAACGAACCCTATCATTATCATGAGATATATAAGACTCTCTATAATAAATAACCATAGAAGAAATTAAAAAAACAGCACCAATAAAAATTAAAGATATTCAATCAAAAAATAAAGTTATAGTCATACAAGTACTATTCAAACTCAAAATTTCCCAATCCATAAAAATTCTGTAATCATTAATTAAAAACAAAGTACCAATAAGAAAAGAAATAAAACCAAAAAGAAAAAGAAAAAAACCTCCCAATAAATAAACAGATATTATACCAACAATGACTTGAAGTAAAATATACACCTATAACACCACAAATTATTATTCTAATTAAACTATTCAAGTTACAATCAAAGTACAAAAATATCCGCCCTTAAAAAAATCAAATTCAAGGGAACAAGATGAAGAAAAATCAACAGATATTCACGAACAGTAACAACACCAAACCTAGAAATACCTCTATAAAAAGAACCATGCTGAACATAAGAAAATAAGTAAATTCTATAACAACATCTCAAAAAAGATGACAAAGCTAGAAAAAAAAATGCCAAACTTCTCCAAGCCATAATTCTATTAATCAACATAATTTCACCTAATAAATTTAAAGATACAGGAGAAGCCATATTATTCACTCTCAAAATAAATCAAAACAAAGATAAAGAAGGTATAAAACACATCAAACCCTTATTAATAAGGAAACTTCGTCTATTTAACCTCTCATAAATAATATTAGCTAAACAAAACAAACCAGAAGAACAAAGACCATGACCAATTATTAAAACCAGTGAACCACAAAGACCTCAATAATTAAGAGATATAATACCACAAATAACTAAACCCATATGAGCAACAGAAGAATAAGCAATTAAAGATTTAATATCAACCTGAAACAAACACAAGATACCCACTAAAACAGAACCATAAAGACTTAAACCAATCCAAATATAATTATAATTTACAGAATAACTATAAATAAAAGAAAAAACACGCATCAAACCATAGCCACCCAACTTTAATAAAACCCCAGCCAGAATTATTGATCCTGAAATAGGAGCCTCAACATGAGCCTTAGGTAATCAAAAATGAAAAAAAAATATAGGCATCTTAAACAAAAATGCACCAATTAAAGAAAGATAAATGTAAAAATTACAATCAAGATCAATTAAAAAATAAAATAAAGTTATAGAATTATAATTAATATAAAAAATACACAACAATAAAGGCAAAGAAGCAAAAAGAGTATAAAACAAAAGATAAAAACCAGCCCCCAAACGCTCAGGTTGATAGCCCCAACCAAAAATTAAAAAAAGAGTAGGAATTAAAGAAGACTCAAAAAAAATATAAAAAATAAGTATATTCATAGTACTGAAAGTAAAAACCAAAAAAATTAAAAGTAACAAATTAATAAAAGCAAACTCAACATGATAATTTTTTCTCTGATATACTAAAAATCTAGCAATTAATATTAAAGAAACAATTCAAAATCTCAAAAAAATTAATCTTATTGAAAGAGCATCACCCCCAAAAGAATAACTAATTATACCATAATAATTAATGAAACAGAAAACATTTAAAAAATAAAAAAAACCAATCATTAAACCCAAACATAACAATCACCAATAACTAGAAAAAAGTAAAGGGAACATAAAGAGAAGAAAAAAAAATATTCTTATCATCCTAAAATAGAAAGACCAGAAACATGATCATTACCATGTCTACGAATCATACAAATTAAAATACCCAAACCTAAAGCACCTTCACATACAATAAAAACTAAATAAACCAAAAGAAAATAATAAGAAGAACTATAAAAAAATAAAAAAGAAAACATAGAAGCGTACAAACACATAGACAAAAATTCCAAACTTAATAAAGTTAAAAGTAAATGCCTACGTATAGAACAAAAAACAAACAATCCTGAAATAAACATAAACCAAATCACAAAAAAGAAGGCATTAAACATGATAAGTTTTAATAGTTTAAACAAAAATAATGATCTTGTAAATCATAGATAGAAATAATCTTTAAAACTTCAGCAAAGAGTAAAAACACATCATTAATCCCCAAAATTAATATTTTAAATAAACTACTTACTGAGATAATAATAATATTAATAATAACATCATTATTAATTAGATCAATATTCGTAATAACAAAACACCCATTAAGAATAGGACTCACCCTAATTATACAAACAATCACAATTGCCTTAATAACAGGCATAATAATTAACATATTCTGATTCTCATACATCCTAATCATAACAATCCTAAGAGGAATATTAGTTCTATTCATTTATATAGCAAGAGTAGCCTCAAATGAAAAATTCAACTCTTCATTGAAAATATCCGGATATGCAATCTTCTTCTTTTCTTTATCCATTATACTATCCTTCCTTGTGGACCAATTAGAAACAATAAAAAACTGGTCCACAAGAAAGGAAAGTATTATGGATACTGAATACCTCCTAACACTGAATAGGATATTTAACCTACACAATATATATGTTACAATCATGTTAGTTAGATATCTTTTCTTGACCATAATTATCATTTCCTACATTGTCAATGTACATGAAGGACCGCTTCGTATAAAAAACTAATGAACAAACCTATTCGAAAAACCCACCCATTAATTAAAATCATTAATGGCTCATTAATTGATTTACCCACACCATCAAACATTTCCTTATGATGAAACTTTGGATCCCTATTGAGATTATGCTTAATAATTCAAATTATTACAGGAGTATTTCTAGCGATACATTACACTTGTGATATTGAAATAGCATTCAAAAGAGTTATTCATATTTGCCGAGATGTTAATAATGGATGATTACTCCGTAGATTACATGCTAATGGAGCCTCATTATTTTTTATATGCCTTTATCTACATATTGGACGAGGAATTTATTATGGATCATATAAACTCCATATAACATGAATAGTAGGAGTACTAATATTATTTCTTATTATAGGAACAGCCTTCCTAGGCTACGTCCTACCATGAGGGCAAATATCTTTATGAGGAGCTACAGTCATCACTAATTTACTCTCGGCTGTTCCATATTTAGGAAATGATATAGTTAAATGATTATGGGGTGGATTCTCTGTGGATAATGCAACTTTAACACGATTCTTTACTCTACACTTCCTCTTACCTTTTATTATTAGAGCTTTAATTATAATTCATCTACTGTTCTTACATCAAACAGGATCTAGAAATCCCCTAGGAACAAACTCTAACCTAGATAAAATTCCATTCCACCCATATTTTTCTATTAAAGATCTAATAGGAGCTACAGTAACATTAATATTATTTATTATATTAACTTTACTTGAACCCCGATTATTAGGAGATCCAGAAAACTTCATTCCTGCAAATCCATTAGTAACACCTGTACATATTCAACCTGAATGATACTTCTTATTTGCATATGCAATTCTACGATCAATCCCTAATAAACTAGGGGGAGTGATTGCTATAATTTTATCAATCTCTATTATCATAATTTTACCAATTACAAATAATAGTAAATTCCAAGGTAATATTTTTTACCCAATAAACCAATTATTATTCTGATCATTAACCACAACGATAATTTTATTAACCTGAATTGGGGCCCGACCAGCAGAAGAACCATTCATCTTCACAGGACAAGTTTTAACAGTAATTTACTTCTCCTACTTCATTATCAACCCAATAGTATTATTCTCATGAGATAAACTAACTGACTAATCAGTTAATTAGCTTAAGAAAAGCGTGTATTTTGAAAATACAAAAAAAAGGTTTAATTCCTTTATTAACTTCTCACTTAATTTAATGCGAAAACTATTCTAAGATAGAAATAATCATAACAAGGAAGCCTAGGAAAAATAACAAATAATTCAAAGAAAGAGGTAAAAAGACCCTTCAAGTCAAATATATTAATTTATCATAACGATAACGTGGTAAACTACCACGAACCCAAATAAACATGAAAATAACAAAAGTCACCTTAAAATAAAAAAATAATGAGTAAATATCACAACCAAGGAAAATAATACAAGTTAAAAGTCTTATAAAAATAATATTTATATACTCCGACAAAAAAATAAAAGCAAACCCACCTCTTCTATACTCAACATTAAAACCAGAAACAAGTTCTGACTCACCCTCAGCGAAATCAAAAGGAGAACGATTCGTTTCTGCTAAACAAGAAGAAAATCAACAGAAAAACAACGGTAAAGAAAAAAAAGCAAACCAAACCCCCCGCTGATATAATATAAAATCAATAAAATCAAATCTAAAAACAAAAACCAAGAAACAAATTATAATAAGAGCTATGCTTACCTCATAGGAAATAGTTTGTGCTACTGCACGTAACCCTCCTAAAAGAGCATAATTTGAATTAGAACTTCAACCTGAAAGCAAAACACCATATACACCCATACCAGTACAACACAAAAAAAACAAGACCCCAAAATTAAAATTATAAACATTAACTAAATAAGGAAATAAAGTTCATAAAATTATAGATAAAAACAATATAAACACGGGAGAAAAGTAATAAACCAAAAAATTAGATAAATAAGGGTAAGTTTGCTCCTTAAAGAAAAGTTTAATACCATCAGAAAAAGGCTGTAATAAACCTATCAAACCTACCCTATTAGGACCCTTACGAAGTTGAATATAACCTAAAACCTTACGTTCAAGCAAAGTTACAAAAGCTACAGAAACCAAAACAAAAACAATAGTAATTAAATAAGGAACTAAAAACATTACTATTTGTAGAAAAATCTACATTAATAAATCCTAAATTTACTGCACTAATCTGCCAAAATAGTAATATTAATCAGCCAAGCAAAAATTTTTTCTTATATTCGGTCCTTTCGTACTAAAATATAAATAAAAACTGAAGATAGAAACTGACCTGGCTTACGCCGGTCTGAACTCAGATCATGTAAAAAATTAAAGGTCGAACAGACCTAGTCATTAAATTGCTACACCTAACACTTATTTTAATCCAACATCGAGGTCGCAAACTCCTTCATCGATATGAACTCTCCGAAAAAATTACGCTGTTATCCCTAAGGTAACTTAATCTTATAATCATTAATAATGGATCATTTAAACACTAATCAATGAACACATAAAACAGAAGTTATAAATTTTCCGCAATCACCCCAATCAAATACAAATAAAAATTAAACTAATAATATCCTAAAAAATCTAAAATTCTATTTATATAAAGATCTATAGGGTCTTCTCGTCCCTCAGAATTATTTTAGTCTTTTAACTAAAAAGATAAATTTTAAAATTGAAGTAAAGAAAGTTTGTGCCTCGTCCGACCATTCATACAAGCCCTCAATTAAAAGACAAGTGATTATGCTACCTTAGCACGGTTAATATACCGCGGCCATTAAAAAACTCATTGGGCAGGTCAAACCTAATATAAACAACCAAAAGGACATGTTTTTGTTAAACAGGCGGACACAATATTTGCCGAATTCCTATAATTCAACTATCAAATATACTAATACAATCATTATTACTAATAATATAAAATTAATTAATATAATTCAGTAATAAATTAAATTTAAACAAATAAATAAAAAAAAAGAATAATCTATAACGAAATTAATGATGGCTGATTCCAAGCCTACAAAAACTAAACAAAAAAATAAAATTATAAAAAAAATCCTGAGCTTATCCCCAAAATCCTTAAGCTATAAAAATCATAATCTAATTAAATTTAGAATATAAATAAAAATAACTCTGAATTGAATTCAATTCCTGAAAAACCAGATATTTAAGAACGAATAACTTTTCATTACTATTATTGAATTATTAATAATTATGAAACATTAACTAACATACAATAATATCTCCCCTAATTTCGGGAAAATTAAATAAATAAAAATAATTAATTATCCCTGATACAAAAGGTACAACAAATTAAATCTCCTTTTAATAAATAAATAAATAATCCCTCACAGTACTAATTAACTACCACAAAAAATATTATTTCTGTAAAACCTACTAAAAAAGAAGTTATTTCTATAAAAAGAGAAAAAAAAAGAAATAAAGTAAATTAATTATTATCAAATTAAGTTGAATTGCACAACTACCTTGTTAATGTAAATAACAATGCTACTAAAGCCTTAATCTGTTTAACTTTCCAGGCCCACCTTCCGGTAGACCTACTTTGTTACGACTTATCTCATTTTAAGAACGAGAGTGACGGGCGATGTGTACATAACTTAGAGCATAAATCAAAATTATATATTAATAAAAATTACTTTCAAATCCAATTTCAAGCAAATATTCCAATTTACTATCCATAAATAAATTTATTGTAATCCACCTCTTCCTTAATACTGCTGCACCTTGACTTGACATTTTTACCATTAAGAATTATAGAAAATTAAACCCTAATAAGACATTCAATGACAGAGGTATACAAGCTAAAATAAGGTGAAATTAATCGTGGATCATCGATTACAGGGCAGATTCCTCTGAAAAGACTAAATTACCGCCAAATCCTTTTAATTTAAAGATCATAACTATTAATACCAGGGAAATAAATTAACGTTCCATAATAATAGGGTATCTAATCCTAGTCCCAAAACAGAATTTCACATTCAACATCAAAATAAAGACCTTAAACCAATCCATGATTTCACCCAAAAGAAAAATAAAAAAATCTTAAACATAAAATTAAATGTTATTCCCAATAAAATTCGCTTGCCCTTATTGTATAACCGCGACTGCTGGCACAAACTTTGTCAGAACTCATAAATAAACTAATTCTTAGTTACCTAAAAAAATAAAATAAAAAACTGCGAATATCTAAAATTATCCATCTAGGATGAACCTAATCACACAAAAATTCACATGTTCAATCAATTAAAAGCGAATTCCCTAAGCAAAGATCAAACTTCACCTATCAATCCTTAATTCATTGGAACAATTCCCTCCCCACCTTTCTCCTCCCGGTGAAATCTTTCCGGCCAGTCCCCTAGTAGGGTCCTATCTGTAACTTACTAATCTATTAAATATTTCTCTTATTCAATTAACTATCCTAATATAATTACTCTTAATTCTAGGTTGCATAATTATACACAACTTATTGGTTGAACGCTAACGCAAATAGTTACATAGTAATAATCTGTGTATCCCTTCCAATGGGATCCATCTAAGCTATAGCTCTAGATAGATTTGGTTCCTAACAATCAACTACTCTGTGAGTCCCCGATCTGGAAATATTTACATCCCGATAAGTTCTACTCTCAAGTGATTCTTGTCCTGATATCGTTCCTAGTGATTATACTCTCCCGTATACCTAAATAGTTGCATACTCTACCCGGGGGGGGGGGTTTAAACTCTTATATGTACAGAAATTTATTTTCTACATAGATTAAATCCGTAGAATTAATGGTTAAATGTATAATGTATAAATATAATAAAATATATTCAATCATTCTCGCTCCCAAGAAATCAAATACATCCATCATATCCATATATCTCGCTCCCAAGATATATAGAATATACAAAAAATCATTCTCGCTCCCAAGAAATCAAATTTGCATGATATACAAATTATACATGAATTGAATTATTATTACCTCCAAATCCAAAATTCATTGGAACTTAGGGGTATTGGTTGTACGTATATTTGACAGAAATCTGGTCAATAACATAATTATTTACCTCTCAATCCTTAATTCATTGGAACTTAAGAATATTGGTCGTACATGTATACGTACGTATATTTGACAGAAATCTGGTCAATAACATAATTATTTACCTCTCAATCCTTAATTCATTGGAAC